CGGAAGAAGAAATGCAAAATAGGATTGATAGAAGAAGCACAATCAGAAATCAAATAGAAATAATGAAAAAAGAGAAAAAAAAAGAAAGGCCAGGAATAAAAAAAAATCAAAATAATAATGGAGAATCACCGACAAAAATTGGGAAAATATTTAAAAGAAAAAATATTCAATTAATAGTTAAATTTTTCATTGAAAAAATATACATAGATATCTTTCTATGTATCATTAATATGCGCAGAATCGCTCTACAACTTTTTATCGCATCAACAAAAAAAATTCTTGATAAATACATTTACAATAACGAAACAAATCAAGAAAGCATTAATAAAACAAAACAAAATAAAGTCAATTTTATTTTGCCTATGACTATAAAAAGGGCTTTTGATAATCTTAGAAATAGTAAGGGGAAGCCCCATATTGACTTATCTTACTTGTCACAAAACTATGTATTTTTTAAATTATCACAAAGCCAAGTTATTAACTTCAATAAGTTAAGATCTATTCTTCAATATAATCGACCGTCTTTTTTTCTTAAGACTGAAATAAAGGATTTTTTTGGAAGACAAGGAATATTTCATTCCGAATTAAGACATAAGAAACTTCCAAATTATGGAATGAATCCATGGAAAAACTGGTTAAGAGGTGATTATCAATACGATTTATCTCAGATTACATGGTCTAGATTAGTCCCACAAAAATGGAGAAATGGAATCAATCAATCCCATACGTCTGAAAATAAAGATTTAAACAAATGGTATTCCTATGAAAAAGACCAATTAGTTGATTACAAAAAAAAACAAAATTTGAAAGTATATTTATTTTCAAATAAAGAGGAGAGTTTTCAAAAAAACTATAGATATGATCTTTTATCATATAAATATATTCATTCTGAAACTAAGAAGAACTCCTATATTTATAGATCATCATTAGAAACAAATAAGAACCAAGAAAATTCCACCAGAAATAAAGAAAAATTTTTTAACATACTCAAGAATATTCCTATCAATAATTATCTAGGAAAAAGTTATAGTTATATTATATATATGGAAAAAAATCCAGATAGAAAATATTTGGTTTGTAAAATTAAAAAAAATATTAAGGCTAAACCTAAACCTAATAAGGACCAAAAAATGGATAAAATTCATAATGATGGTCTTTTTTATCTTCCGATTCATTCAAATTCCGAAATCAATTACAAATACAAAAGGGTCTTTTACAAATACAAAAGGGTCTTTTTTGATTGGATGGTAATGTTTTTTGATTGGATGGGAATGAATGAAAAAATCTTAATGTTAAATCGATTCACATCGACTCCGAAAGTTGTTTTCTTTCCAGAGTTTGTGATACTTTATGATAAATATAAAAAGAAACCTTGGTTTATCCCAAGCAAATTACTTCTTTTTAATTTGAATATAAATCCAAATTTTAGTGAAAATAAAAATATCAATGTAAAGGAAGAAGAGGATGAGTATTTTTTTGGAAAGCAAGTTGGAAAGCAAGAAAACGATGAGGATTTTTTAAATTTTAGCCCATCAAATTCAAAACAATATTTTAAATTAAAGAATCAAAACAATATTGAAGAATCTTTTTTACGACCGATCCGAAAACTAAGAATCGTCCTTAAAGGAGATTTTCCCTTGCAATTACAATGGAATGGACGTGTGAATAAATTGAATCAAAAAATGATAGATAATATCCCGGCATACGGTCTCCTGCTTAACCTGATAAAAGTAAGAAAAATTGTTCTATCCAATATTAAAAGGAAAGAAATGAATCTGGATATAATGATTGAGCGTTTGGATCTTACAGAATTAATCAAAAATAGAATATTAATTATGGAACGTACCCGTCTATCTGTAAAAAATGACGGACAGTTTTTTATGTATCAAATAATAGGTATTTCATTGGTTCATAAAAATAAGCATCAAAGTAATCAAAGATACCGAAAACCAAAAAATGTTACTAAGAATAATTTTGATGAATCCATTCCAAGACATAAAAGAAAAACTCTAAATAAAGACAAAAAGATTTATGATTTGCTTGTTCCTGAAAAAATTTTATCGTCTAGACGTCGTAGAGAATTGAGAATTCTAATTTCTTTCAATTTGAATTTAACGACTAGGAATGGTGTGCATAGAAATACAGTATTTTGCAAGGAAAACAAGATAAAAAACTGGAGTCAATTTTTGGATGAAAGTAAACATTTTGACAGAAAAAAAAATGAATTAATGAAATTAAAGTTCTTTTTTTGGCCTAATTATCGATTAGAAGATTTAGCTTGTATGAATCGCTATTGGTTTGATACCAATAATGGGAGCCGCTTGAGTATGTTAAGGATATATATGTATCCATGATTTAAAATTTTGAGTTTCCTATATATTATCTTGTTCTATCAATCATATTTTTCATTTTTTCTTCTGTCCGGCATCTGTATATATGGATGTTATATGCAAGCAACCAGATGGACATATGTGCTGTCTTACACCCCAGTCTAGTATAC